TTTTTTTTATTTTTATATGAAAAAATATTAAGGATGGTATTGGTAAACGAATAAATAAATTTTTATTTAATAATATATATATATATATATATGTATATGCGCATATATATATATATATATTAAAATTATTTAATTATTATTATTATTATTAAAATTATTTAATTATTATTATTATTAAAATTATTTAATTATTATTATTATTATTAAAATTATTTAATTATTATTATTATTATTAAAATTATTTAATTATTATTATTATTAAAATTAAGTTATTTTTTATTAGAATTATAAATTATTTATATATATATAGTTATTTATATTAATATTACTAAAAATAAATAAATATAAAAGAAAAAAAAAAAAAATATAAATCTGTGTGAAAAACTTATTATTAGATAAATTTTTTATATTTTAAAAATTTTATTATAAATTTATTTTACATATAAATTTTAGTATAATATTTTAATTATTTTAATAATAATTAATTTATATTTATAGTAATTAAAATTAAAAATTTAAGAAATTAAGATTTAGTAATATAGAAATTAATAACTAATTTTGTGCCAGCAGTTGCGGTTAAACAAAAGTTAAATTAAATTATTTCAGTATATAATTAATAATAAATAATTAAAATAAATATTAAATTATTAGGTAAAATTTTAATTTAATTAAATTTTATATTAAATTTATGATTTAATAAATTTTAATATAAACTAGGATTAGATACCCTATTATTAAAAATTTAACTTAAAATACTAAAATAGTAAATAAAATATTATTGAAACTTAAATAATATGGCGGTATTTTAGTTTCTTTAGAGGAATCTGTCTAATAATTGATAATCCACGAATAAATTTACTTAGTTTAATATTTTGTATATCATTGTTAAAAAAATATTTTTTAAAAATTAATAATATTTAAAAATTTAAAATAAAAATTAACTCAGATCAAGATGCAGATTATAATTAAGATTAAGATGGATTACAATAAAATTATTTAAATGGAAAAAAAATTGTAAAATTTGATTAAAAGTGGATTTAAATGTAATTTTAATTAATTTATTAAAATGATTAAAAGTTAAAATATGTACATATTGCCCGTCACTTTCATTTAAAAATTGAAATAAGTCGTAACAAAGTAGAGGTACTGGAAAGTGTTTCTAGAATGAACAAATTAGAGCTTGTATAAGTATTTCATTTACATTGAAAAGAAATTAAAATTTAATTAATTTGAGGGGGAAAATTAATAAAATAAATATAAAAAAAGAATTTTTAATATGGGGGTATTAAAGTATTTTTTTTTGAAAAAATAAAAATTTTTATAGTTAATTAGTATTATAAAAGAAATTTGAAATAAGTGAAAAAAAAATAATGTGAAAGTAATTTTTATTTAGTGTATCTTGTGTATCAGAGTTTATTAAAAAATATTTTTTAATAAAAAAAATCTCGAATTTAAAAGAGTTAATTAATTAAGAAAGTTAATGTTGAATAATTATTTTACATAATTAATTGGAAGTGAAATGTTAATCGTTTTTAAATATATCTAGTTTTTTTAGAAAAAAATTTAATTTAAAATTTAAAAAATTTTATTATAAATTTTTTAATAGTAAAATATTTAAAATTAAATATTTTAAGGGATAAGCTTTAATATAAATTATTATAATTAATTAAATTAAAATAAAAATTTTAAAATTTATATTGTTTAAAAATTATAATTTATTATAAAAAATTTTTTTTAAAAAAAAATTTAATAAAATTTAATTTTTTATAAAAAAATTATTTTTAATAAAAAAAAATAATAAATAATGATAAAATTAGTATATAATTATGATAAAAATATAAAATTTAATAAAAATTAAATTAAAGGAATTCGGCAAATATATATATTCACTTGTTTAACAAAAACATGTCTTTTAGATTAATAATTTAAAGTCTAATCTGCCCACTGATAAAAAATTAAAGGGCTGCAGTATTTTGACTGTACAAAGGTAGCATAATCAATAGTCTTTTAATTGAAGACTTGTATGAAAGATTTGATGAAATATAATCTGTCTCTAATTTATATTTAGAATTTAATTTTTTAGTTAAAAAGCTAAAATTTTTTTAAAAGACGAGAAGACCCTATAGAGTTTTATATTATTATTATTTAAAATTATATTTATAAATAAAAATTAAAAATAATATTAATATTTTGTTGGGGTGATAGAAAAATTAAAATAACTTTTTTTTTATTTAAACATATATAAGTGAAAATTTGATCCATATTTAATGATTAAAAGAAAAAATTACCTTAGGGATAACAGCGTAATATTTTTTTTTAGTACAAATAAAAAAAAAAGTTTGCGACCTCGATGTTGGATTAAGATAAAATTTAAATGCAAAAGTTTAAAAGTTTTGATCTGTTCGATCATTAAAATCTTACATGATCTGAGTTCAAACCGGTGTGAGCCAGGTTGGTTTCTATCTTTAAATTTATAAAATATTTTAGTACGAAAGGATCAAATATTTTTAATAGTTAAAATTAATGAATTTTAATAATATTAATATAACTATTTTGGCAGAAAAATGTAATGGTTTTAGAAGTCATAGATGTATAATTAAATTATATAAATAGTATATGTTAATTATAGATTTGTATAATATTATTATTGGTGTTTTAACTTTAGTAATTGGTGTTTTAATTGGGGTTGCTTTTTTAACATTATTAGAGCGGAAAGTATTAGGTTATATTCAAATTCGTAAAGGCCCTAATAAAGTTGGAATTATAGGATTATTACAACCTTTTTCTGATGCTATTAAATTATTTACTAAAGAACAAGTTTATTTGAATTATTCAAATTATTTTTCTTTTTATTTTTCTCCTATTGTAAGATTTTTATTATCTTTAATAATTTGATTAATAATTCCTTATATTTTTAATATAATTACTTTTAATATAGGCTTATTATTTTTTTTATGTAGAGCAAGAATTGGAGTATATACATTATTAATTGCTGGATGATCTTCTAATAGAAATTATTCTTTATTAGGGGGTTTACGGGCAGTAGCTCAAACAATTTCTTATGAAGTAAGATTATCTTTAATTTTGATGTCTAGAATTATTATAATTATGAATTTTAATTTAATTAAATTTATAGAATTTCAAAATATTATTTGATTTTTATTTATAATATTACCTTTAAGAATATGTTTTTTATCTTCTTTAATGGCTGAAACTAATCGAACTCCTTTTGATTTTGCTGAGGGGGAAAGAGAATTAGTTTCTGGGTTTAATATTGAATATAGAAGTGGGGGATTTGCATTAATTTTTTTAGCTGAATATTCTAGAATTTTATTTATAAGTTTATTATTTGTTATTATTTATATGGGGGGTTATAATTTAAATTTAATATTTTATATAAAATTGGTATTTTTAGCTTTTTTTTTTATTTGAGTACGGGGTACTTTACCTCGTTATCGTTATGATAAATTAATATATTTATGTTGAAAAAGTTATTTACCTGTATCATTAAATTATTTATTATTTTTTTTAGGTTTAAAAATAATTTTAGTTTATAAAAAAAAATTAGTATAAATTAATAGAATATTTATTCTTTCTTAAGTTTTCAAAACAAATGCTTTTACAAGCTCATTAATTAATAATTAAAAATTAATTTATCTCAAAACTTATTTAAAATAGGATTTAAAATAAAATAAGAAAAGTAAATTAATGTTAATAATTGGCCTGTAATAATGTAGGGGGCTTCAACTGAGCGAGCCCCAATTCAAGTAAGTAAGATGATTGTTGAAATTATAGTTCAAAATAATATTTGATTTAAAGGATAAAATTGAATACCTTGAATTTTCTTATTATAGGTAAAAGGTAGAATAATTAAGATTAAAATTGATATTATTAAAGCAATTACTCCCCCTAATTTATTAGGAATAGACCGTAAAATAGCATAAGCAAATAAAAAATATCACTCTGGTTGGATATGAATTGGAGTTACTAAGGGATTAGCTGGAATAAAATTATCTGGATCCCCTAAAAAATAAGGATCAATTAATGTTAAAAAAGTTAAAAATATAATTAAGATAATAAATCCAATTAAATCCTTAAAGGTGAAAAAAGGATGGAATGGAATTTTATCTAAATTTCTATTAATTCCTAAAGGATTATTAGAACCTGTTTGATGTAAAAATAATAAATGAATTATTGTTAATATTAAGATAATAAAAGGTAAAAGAAAGTGAAAAGTGTAAAAGCGAGTTAATGTTGCATTATCAACTGCAAATCCCCCTCAAATTCAATTGGTTAATATAGTTCCTAGATAAGGAATTGCAGATAATAAATTTGTAATTACTGTTGCCCCTCAAAAAGATATTTGTCCTCAAGGTAAAACATATCCTACGAATGCAGTAGCTATTAATAAAAATAAAATAATTACACCTACTATTCAAGTAAGTTTAAGATTAAAAGATTCATAATAAATTCCTCGCCCAATATGAATGTAAATACAAATAAAAAAAAATGATGCCCCATTAGCATGAAGGGTTCGAATTAATCAACCATAGTTAACATTTCGACAAATGTAATTAACTCTATAAAAAGCTAAATCAATATTAGCTGTATAATATATTGTTAAAAAAAGTCCTGTTAAAATTTGAGTTATTAAGCATAAGGCTAATAAAGATCCAAAATTTCATCAACTGGAAATATTAGAGGGAGAGGGTAAATCAATTAATGATCCGTTAATAATTTTAATAACTGGATGCAATTTTCGAATAGGTTTAAAAGAATTTATCATTAATTAAAAGAACGTAAAGGACCAAAAAAAATATTTGTAATTTTGACAATTGCAATAAGTGTAATAAATAAATAAATAATTATTATTATTATTAAGAAATAAGTTTGTTCATTATATAATTTTGATAAATTAAAATTAATATCATCATTAAATAAGAAAATATTAAAGAAATTAATTATTTCATTATTAAAAGAAAAATTTATTCAATTAAGATTATCCTTAAAAATTATTCTTATTAAAAAAATTAATAAAATATAACAAAAAGAAAATTTATTTATAAGTGAAATTTTAAATAATTCATTAGAAGCTACTCTTGAAACATAAATGAATAAGACTAATAAACCCCCTAAAAAAATTAAAAATAAAATATAGGAAAATCAGTAAGTTCTAATTAATATCCCTGATAATAAACAAGTTAAAAGAGTTTGAATTAAAATTAATAAACCTATTGCTAAGGGATGATTAATAAAAAATAAAAAAATTGAAAAAAAAATTAATAATAAAGATAAAATTAATTTTAATATGTCAAAGAATAGTTTAATAAAATAATAATTTTGGAGATTATAGATAAAGAAAATCTTTTTCTTTGAAGTTTTTAAAGAAAATTTCTTATTTTTGATTTACAAGACCAAAGTTTTAGTTAAACTATAAAAACAATTATTTTAATGATAAATATAAGATTAGTTGTTATTATTATATTTATATTTGGTAATATAATTTTTGTTTCTAAACATAAACATTTATTAATTGTTTTAATAAGACTTGAATTTATAGTATTAAGTCTTTTTTTTTTAATATTAATATATTTAATAATAATTGATTATAATTTATATATATTAATAGTATTTCTTGTTTTCTCGGTATGTGAGGGGGCTTTAGGATTATCGATTTTAGTTTCTATAATTCGAACTCATGGGAATGATTATTTTCAAAGTTTTAATTTAATTTAATGATAAAATTTTTAATAATAATAATTTTTATAATACCTTTATGTTTAAAAAAAAATATATTTTGAATGGTTCAAATATTATTAATATTAATAATATTAATATTTATAAATTTAAGAATAACAATTATGAATTTTAATAATTTAAGTTATATATTTGGGTGTGATATAATTTCTTATGGTTTAATTTTATTAAGAATTTGAATTAGAAGACTAATAATTATAGCAAGAGAATCTTTATATAAGGTTAATTTTTATTTTAATTTATTTTTATTTAATATTATTATTTTATTAATTATATTATATTTAACCTTTAGAACTATAAATTTATTTATATTTTATTTATTTTTTGAAAGAAGACTTATTCCAACATTAATATTAATTATAGGTTGGGGGTATCAACCTGAACGGATTCAAGCAGGAATGTATTTATTATTTTATACTTTATTTGCCTCATTACCTTTATTAATAGGAATTTTTTATATTTATTCTGAAATAAATTATATAATAATATATTTTTTAAAATTTTACGATTATAATTTATTAATGCTATATTTAAGTTTAATTATAGCTTTTTTAGTTAAAATACCTATATATATAGTTCATTTATGATTACCAAAAGCTCATGTAGAGGCTTCTATTTCTGGGTCTATAATTTTAGCTGCTATTATATTAAAATTAGGGGGGTATGGACTTTTACGAATTATAATTATTTTACAAAAAATAAATTTAAAAATAGGTTTAGTTTGAGTTATTATTAGTTTAATTGGGGGTTTTTATATTAGACTAAAATGTTTTTGTCAAATTGATATAAAATCTTTAATTGCTTATTCATCTGTAGCCCATATAAGAGTAGTTATTGGGGGAATTATAACTATAAATTATTGAGGATTTATAGGAGCTTATATTTTAATAATTGGCCATGGATTATGCTCTTCTGGGATATTTTGTTTATCTAATATAAATTATGAACGATTAAATAGTCGTAGATTATTTATAAATAAAGGAATAATAAATTTTATACCTTCAATAAGTTTATTTTGATTTTTATTAATATCTTCCAATATAGCTGCTCCTCCATCTCTCAATTTAATAGGTGAAATTAGTCTAATTAATAGATTAATAAGTTGATCTAATTTAAGAATTATTTTATTAATATTAATTTCTTTTTTTAGAGCTGGCTATAGATTATATTTATATTCCTATACTCAACATGGAAAATTTAATTTAAGAATTTATAGATTTTATAGAGGAACTTCTCGGGAGTATCTTATTTTAATATTACATTGATTGCCTTTAAATATTTTAATTATAAAAATTGATTATAGAATAATTTGATTTTATTTAAATAATTTAAGTAAAATATTGATTTGTGGAGTCAAAAATATGATAAAATCATTTTAAATCATAAATAAATATTGTATTTGTTTTATTAGATTTTTTTTTTTATTTTTTTTTATATTAATTAATTTTTTTATGATAATATATTTTATTATAAATAATATAGTTGTATTTTTAGAATGAGAAATTATTTCTTTTAATTCAGTAAGAGTAGTTATATCTATTTTATTAGATTGAATATCTTTATTATTTATAATATTTGTTTCTTTAATTTCTTCATCTGTAATTTATTATAGACGAAGTTATATAAGTTCTGAATTAAATTTAAATCGATTTATTATTTTAGTTTTATTATTTGTATTTTCAATAATTTTATTAATTATTAGTCCTAATATAATTAGAATTTTTTTAGGGTGAGATGGATTAGGCTTAGTTTCTTATTGTTTAGTAATTTATTATCAAAATATAAAGTCTTATAATGCAGGTATATTAACAGCTTTATCTAATCGAATTGGGGATGTAATAATTTTAATGTTAGTTGCTTGAATATTAAATTATGGGAGATGAAATTATATTTTTTATTTAAATTTTATATCAAATGATTTTTCAATAAAAATTATTGGTTTATTAGTAATTATTGCAGCTATAACTAAAAGAGCTCAAATTCCTTTTAGTTCTTGACTACCAGCAGCTATAGCTGCTCCTACTCCTGTATCAGCTTTGGTCCATTCATCTACTTTAGTAACTGCTGGGGTTTATTTATTAATTCGATTTAATAATTTATTAGTTGATATATTTTTTTTTAAGGTTTTATTATTATTGTCTGGTTTAACTATAATAATATCTGGAATTTGTGCTAATTATGAATTTGACTTGAAAAAGATTATTGCTTTATCAACTTTAAGACAATTAGGTTTAATAATAAGAATTTTAAGAATAGGATTTTATGATTTGGCTTTTTTTCATTTATTAACACATGCTATATTTAAGGCTTTATTATTTATATGTGCTGGAGTAGTTATTCATATAATAAATGATAATCAGGATATTCGTTTAATAGGGGGGATTAGATTTTATATTCCTTTAACTTCTTTATGTTTGAATATTTCAAATTTAGCTTTATGTGGAATTCCTTTTTTAGCTGGATTTTATTCTAAAGATATTATTTTAGAAATGGTAAGTTTGTCTAATTTGAATTTATTAGTTTTTTATTTATATTATTTTTCTACTGGATTAACTATATTTTATACAATTCGTTTATTAATTTATTTAATAGTTAGTGATTATAATTTATTAAGTATTTATAATTTATATGATGAGGATTATACAATATTAAAAAGTATATTTATTTTATTATTTATAAGATTAATTTCAGGGAGATTTTTAAGATGATTAATTTTTAATTATCCTTATATAATTTATTTACCTTTTTCTTTAAAGATAATAGTAATTTATGTAAGTTTATTAGGTTTATTAGTTGGGGTATTAATTAGAAATATAAAAATTTATTCTTTGAATAAATTTTTAATATTTTATAATTTTAGATTTTTTTCAGCTACAATATGATTTTTACCTAATTTATCAACTTATGGTTTAAATTATTATTTTTTAAGTTTAGGTCAAAATTTAGTAAAAACTATAGATATAGGTTGAAGTGAAATATATAGAGGACAAGGATTTTTTAAAATTATTAAATATTATTCTTTAGTTAATATTATTTATCAAATAAATAATTTTAAAATTTATTTATTTAGATTTATTTTATGGGTAATAATTTATATTATTTTAATTATAATTTATTTAAATAGCTTAATTAAGAGTATAATATTGAAGATATTATGGTAATCATATGATTTTTAAATATTTATAAAAAAAAATTTTTTATTATTACAATGAAAATGTAATGTTTTAATTTAAACTATATAAATTAGAAATATTAATGAATTTAATCACTATGAATTAAGTTAGCAGCTTAATTATAAATATATTTCTAATTGGAATTATTATTCAATTTTATCATTAACAGTGATATACCTCTAATTTGGTTTCAATTAATTAAATAAGGAGTAAAAACTCTATCTTTTAAGTCGAAATTAAATGCAAATTGCTTCTTATTCATATAAGATAAATTGAATTTCAATATTTTTTGAATGCAAATCAAATGTTTTAATAAACTATAATCCTAGTTTGTTCAATTTAATATATTTTGGTTTCATTCATGATAAAGCCCAATTAATAATATAATAATAAAAAAAAATCTAATTTTGAATCATGTTAATAAATTAACTGTCAAGAAAGTTGGAATTAATGGGAAGATAAGGGCAATTTCTACATCAAAAATTAAAAAAATTACTGTAATAAGGAAAAAATGAAGGGAAAAAGGAATTCGGGCTAAAGATTTAGGGTCAAATCCACATTCAAATGGGGAGCATTTTTCTCGGTCAAGTATTGATTTTTTAGATAAAATAAAAGAAATAATTATAAAAATATTTGGGATAATAATTATAATTAATGATAAATTTAGTAATAAATTAATTATTTATATTAATTATTATTAAACTTTTTGATTGGAAGTCAAATATACTAAATATATTATATAAATAGTTAATTTCCTCATCAATAAATAGAAATATAAAGGAATAATCATACAACATCTACAAAATGTCAATATCAAGCTGCTGCTTCAAATCCAAAATGATGATTTCTTGAAAAGTGATTATTTAAGTGACGGATAAAACATATTAATAAAAAGACAGTTCCAATAATTACATGTAACCCATGAAATCCTGTTGCTATAAAAAATGTAGATCCGTAAATTCTATCTGCAATAGTAAAAGGAGCTTCAATATATTCATAAGCTTGAAGGATTGTGAAATAAATTCCTAATAAAATAGTGATAAATAAACTTTGAGAGGCTTGAGTATAATTATTTTCTATTAAGGCATGATGAGCTCATGTGACTGTAATTCCAGATGTAATTAAAATAATGGTATTTAATAAAGGAATTTGGAATGGATTAAATGGAATAATACTAACTGGGGGTCAAATTAAACCAATTTCAATATTAGGGGATAAACTTCTATGAAAAAAAGCTCAGAAAAAAGAAATGAAAAAAAAAATTTCTGAGACAATAAATAAAATTATACCTCATTGAAGTCCTTTAGTAACAAGAATTGTATGTTTACCTTGAAAAGTTCCTTCTCGGCAAATATCTCGTCATCATTGATATATTGTTAATAAAATAATGATATATCCTAAAATGAATAAATTTAATCTAAAATTATGAAATCATTTAATTAATCCTGTAACTAATGTTATAACTCCAATGGCTCCAGTTAAAGGTCAAGGGCTATAATCTACTAAGTGATAGGGGTGATTATGTGTATTTATCATTTATTAATTAATTTCTCTAGAATAAAGAGTTCTTAAAATAGTAATAACATATGATTGAATTACTGCGACTGCAGATTCTAAAATTAGTAATAAAATTTGTATAAAAATTAAAATAATTAATAAGTAATTAGGTATATTAATTCCAGTTCTTCCTAATAAAGTTAATAATAAATGTCCGGCAATTATATTAGCAGTTAAACGAACTGCTAAAGTTCCTGGGCGAATAATATTACTAATAGTTTCAATTAATACTATAAAAGGTATTAAAATAGTTGGAGTTCCTTGAGGGATTATATGAATAAATATATGTTGAGTATTATTAATTCATCCGTATAACATAAATCTAATTCATAATGTTAAAGATAAAGATAATGATATATTTAAGTGGCTAGTACTAGTAAAAATATAAGGGAATAATCCTAGAAAATTATTAAATAAAATGAAAAAAAATAATGAAATAAAAATAAAAGTTGATCCATTAAATCTATTAGGACCTAAAAGAGTTTTAAATTCATTATGAAGTTTATTAGCTACAAAATTTCATAGGATAAAATGACGATTAGGAATTAATCAAAAAGAATAAGGAATAAATATTAATCCAATAAAAGTTCTAATTCAATTAATTGATAAATTAAATAAATTGGTAGAGGGGTCAAAAATTGAAAATAAGTTATTTATCATTTTCAAAATAAGTTATTTTTTAATTTATTATCATTATTAATTTTAATATTATTTTTATAATTAAAAATGAAATAATTTATAATATTAAAAATGATAAAAATGATAATAAAGAAAAATAAAGATAAAATTCAATTGATTGGTATTATTTGAGGAATAAAAGAATATTACTTATGTAATAATTTAAATTTGACATATTTATGTTATATATTAACTAATTCTTTCATTAGAAGTAAATGCTAATTTACTATAAAATGGTTTAAGAGACCAGTACTTGCTTTCAGTCATCTAATGAATAACTATTAATTCAATTAATAAAATTTTTGATTGAGATTCTTTCAATTACAATAGGTATAAAACTATGATTAGCCCCACAAATTTCTGAACATTGACCAAAAAAAATTCCAGGACGATTAATAAAAAATCTTGTTTGGTTTAATCGACCTGGGTTAGCATCAACTTTAACTCTTAAAGCTGGGATTGTTCAAGAGTGAATTACATCAGTAGCAGTAATTAAAATTCGAATTTGATTATTTATAGGTAAAATAATACGATTATCTACATCAAGTAATCGAAAATCTGAAATATTTTCATTAGGTTGAATTATATAAGAATCAAATTCGATATTATTAAAATCAGAATATTCATAACTTCAATATCATTGATGACCAATTGATTTTAAAGTAATTAGTGGATTATTTAATTCATCTAATAAATATAATAATCGAAGAGAAGGTAAAGCAATAAAAATAAGTGTAACTGCTGGTAAAATAGTTCAAATTAATTCAATTATTTGTCCTTCTAGTAAAAATCGATTAATATATTTATTAAAAAATAAATTAATTATTAAATGAGATACTAAGATTGTAATTATAATTAAAATAATTAAGGTGTGATCGTGGAAAAAGATAATTTGTTCTATTAAAGGAGAGGCTCTATTTTGATAATTAAAATTAGATCATGTTGCTATTTCTAAAAAAAGGATATTCCTTTATAAATGGGGTTTAAATCCATTACATATAATCTGCCATATTAGAAATTACTTAAAATAGGAAGTTCATTATAAGAATGTTCAGCTGGAGGTAAATTTTGATATCATTCAATAGATGAGGATATATTTAAAGAAAATAAAATTATACGTTGATTGATTATTGATTCTCATATAATAATAATTATTATAATTAGGGAAAATAAAGAAATATAAGACCCTAAAGAAGAAATAATATTTCAGGAAATAAAACTATCTGGGTAATCTGAATAACGTCGAGGTATCCCAGCCAACCCTAAAAAATGTTGGGGAAAAAAAGTTAAGTTAACTCCAATAAATATAGAAATAAATTGAATTTTAAGTAAATAAGGATTTATTATTAAACCTGTAAATAAAGGATATCAATGAATAAATCCCCCGAAAATTGCAAATACAGCTCCTATAGATAAAACATAGTGAAAATGAGCTACAACATAATAAGTATCGTGTAAAGTAATATCAATAGAAGAATTGGCTAAAACTACTCCCGTTAATCCCCCAACTGTAAATAAAAAAATAAACCCTAATCTTCAAAGTATAGAAGGACTATAATTAATTTGAGTTCCGTGAAGGGTTGCTAATCATCTAAAAATTTTAATTCCTGTAGGAATGGCAATAATTATAGTTGCTGAAGTAAAATAAGCTCGAGTATCAATATCTATTCCTACTGTGAATATATGATGTGCTCATACAATAAATCCTAATAATCCAATTGCTAATATGGCATAAATTATACCTAAACAACCAAAAGTTTCTTTTTTTCCTCTTTCTTGGGAAATTATATGGGAAATTATACCAAATCCTGGTAAAATTAAAATATAAACTTCTGGATGCCCAAAAAATCAAAATAAATGTTGGTAAAGAATGGGATCTCCTCCTCCTGCTGGGTCAAAAAATGAAGTATTTAAATTACGATCTGTTAATAATATAGTGATGGCTCCAGCTAATACAGGTAAAGATAATAATAAAAGTAAAGCTGTAATACCTACCGATCATACAAATAAAGGTATTTGATCAAATGATAAATTATTAATTCGTATATTGATGATAGTTGTAATAAAATTAATTGCTCCTAAAATAGATGAAATACCTGCTAAATGTAAAGAAAAAATAGCTAAATCTACAGAAGCTCCTCCGTGGGCAATATTAGAAGATAAAGGGGGATATACCGTTCATCCAGTTCCGGCTCCTGTTTCTACAATTCTACTAGAAATAAGTAAAATTAAAGAAGGGGGAAGAAGTCAGAATCTTATATTATTTATTCGGGGGAAAGCTATATCTGGGGCTCCTAGTATTAGAGGGACTAGTCAATTTCCAAACCCTCCAATTATAATTGGTATTACCATAAAAAAAATTATAATAAAAGCATGGGCTGTTACAATAGTATTATAAATTTGATCATCTCCAATTAAAGATCCTGGAGTTCCTAACTCAGTTCGAATTAATAAACTAAGAGATGTTCCTACTATTCCTGCTCAAATTCCAAAAATAAAATATAAAGTTCCAATATCTTTATGATTTGTAGAAAAAATTCATTTTCGCTAAATAAAATGGCTGAGTTATAAGCGATAAATTGTAAATTTATTAACGAGAAATTTCTCTTTTATTAAGCTTTATATTCAAAATAATGATATAAAATTGCAAATTTTAAGGTGTATAAAATACTAAGGCTTAAAGAAATTTCTTTATAAATAATTTTGAAGATTATTAGTTTATATTAACTTAAAACCTTTTTTAAAAAAAAAAAGTTCTAATAATTATACCTAATAAAGAAATAAAATTAAAAAAATAAATTAAAATTAAATAATTATTTTTTATAAAAATTTTAAATCATTTTAATTTAAAAGAAAAAAATATTAAGGAAGAATATATAATTTGAATATAAACAAATAATAAAATTAAACTTGATAAAATAAAAATAAATGAAATAATAATAAAATTATTATTTAATAAATAATTAATTACTAATCATTTTGGAAAAAATCCCATGAATGGGGGTAATCCTCCAAGAGATAAGAAATTAATTATAATTGAAATTTTAATTAAAAAATTTAGGTTAAAAAAAAATAATTGATTAATATAAAATATATTAATAATATAAAATAAAAAACATATAATAAATGTAAAAATTGAATAAAAAATAAAATAAGTAAATCATAAATTTTCACTGATAGTTAAAGAAGCTAACATTCATCCTAAATTATTAATAGAAGAAAAAGCTATTAATTTTCGTAAGGAAGTTTGTCTAAAACTTCTAATAGCTCCAATTAATACATTAAAAATTATAATTACATATAAATAATAAAAATTTAAATAATATGATAATAAAATTATGGGGGTAATTTTTTGTCAAGTTATTAAAATAAAACAATTAATTCAAGAAAGTCCTTCTATAATATTAGGGAATCAGAAATGGAAAGGAATAGACCCTATTTTTATTAATATAGCTGAATTAATAATAATGGAAAAAAAATTATTAAAGTAAAAATTTATTAAAAATAAATTTAATAGAATTGCAAATAAAAAATTAATAGATGCAATAGCTTGTGTTAAAAAGTATTTTAGGGAAGTTTCTGAATTTAATAAATTATTGGGGGAAGATATAAGAGGAATAAATCTTAATAAATTAATTTCTAGCCCAATTCAACAACCTAATCAAGAATTGGCAGAAATGGAAATTAAAGTTCTAAAAAATAAAATAAATAAAAAAAATATTTTATTAGAATTTGGGGTAATTAAAATAAAAAATAAGAATTAATTTAATTCTAATATGAAATTATAATCATATTTAAAAATTATATTTTAGTGTAAGATGCACAATAATTTTTGAGATTATTAGGTATAGTTTAATTCTATAAAATATAATAAAGGTAAAAAATTTACATTATATATTCTATCAGAATATTCCTTTTATCAGGCACTTTATTTTTAAAAAAAAGGGAATTCCTTTATATTTGAGGTATGAACCCAAAAGCTTCTCTTAGCTTATTTTTAA